AATTTGGATATTTGCAGACGAGGAATAATGGGCCTTTCGTTGTCTTTCTGTTCCATCCATCCGGCAATTGAATAAAAAATCACAAACTCGTTCATTTTTTTCCGTTCAATCAAAAAAATGAGAATTTTTTCGAATTCTTAATTCTATAGGGTTGAATAACAATTCGATTGACTCCATCTCCATATAATTGCTATGCTTAGTGTGTGACTCGTTGGTTTTTTATTTAGAGTTAGGTTAGGATTAAAAAACAAAGGGCCATCCCCTAGTATGAACTAATAACTATATAACTAATAACCAGCTCATTGCTTCGTATTATCTGGATCCAAGGAACCAGTCGCTATATGATGTATTGATCATATTGTTGTAGCAACTGAAGCATTTTTTTTTACATAAAAGAAAAATCAATCTATAAGGTTGTGAAGCAAAAACAAAGGGATATGGATAAATGGAGGGGTGAGAGAAAGAAAGAAAAAGAATAGCAATGATATATGATTCCAATATGTATGGTCTATGAACTATCTTATAAAAGGCAATGTAATAAAGCATTAATGTATTCGTCCATAATTAATAATTAGATTCGATGAATATGAATACAATTTATACGAAAAATAAAAAAGAATAAAGAGCGCCGAGTCAATAAAGACTGAGAAGATTGATTCAGGAACAAATTTTATTAGGAGCTCCATTGCAGAGTTCGGGCCTAGTCATTAATCGAGAAGCGATGGGAACGACAGAACCTGTGACTGAGGAAGATTCCCTTGAAAACGAATCCTAATGATTCATTGGGTGGGATGGCGGAACGAGCCAAGAACCAATTCATTTATTCTGATAGGTCATGGAACGCCCCTACGAATGAAAGGGATGTTGAAAGAGCAAATATTCGCCCGCGAAAGCCTTACTGGATTGCTAAGTTTTGGGCAATTCAATAAAAATAAATAAAATAAAGGTAAAAATAAATGAAGATTCATTAATTATAAAATGGAATTTATCATTTTATTTTATTCCTACGTGTACGTGACAGATTATATCTCAAAAAATTCCATGATTCATTATTCATTCAATTCAAAATATATACAATATTATTTAATCGTTTCATTCGCGAGGAGCTGGATGAGAAGAAACTCTCATGTCCAGTTCTGCAGTAGAGATGGCATTGAGAAACAACCATCAACTATAACCCCAAAAGAACCAGATTTCGTAAACAACATAGAGGAAGAATGAAGGGAATATCTTATCGAGGCAATCGAATTTGTTTCGGCGGATACGCCCTTCAGGCACTTGAACCCGCTTGGATCACATCTAGACAAATAGAAGCGGGGCGACGAGCCATGGCACGATATGCGCGTCGTGGTGGAAAAATATGGGTACGTATATTTCCAGACAAACCTGTTACAGTAAGGCCTACCGAAACACGTATGGGTTCGGGGAAAGGATCTCCCGAATATTGGGTATCCGTCGTTAAACCGGGTCGAATACTTTATGAAATGGGTGGAGTATCAGAAATTGTAGCCAGAGAAGCTATTTCTATAGCTGCGTCCAAAATGCCTATACGAACTCAATTCGTTATTGCGGGATAGGGATATGGAACGAAAGGAAAGGGGCCTTGTGATGAAAAAACCGCAGTTTTTTTATTTCTGGACAAACAATCTTTCTTCTTTTTTTCTTCGCCCTTTAGTTAGTTAGCATTGAAAGAAAAAAGAGAAAAATAATAAGAATGATATGATTCAACCTCAGACCTATTTAAATGTAGCGGACAACAGCGGGGCTAGAGAATTAATGTGTATTCGAATCATAGGAGCTAGTAATCGCCGATATGCTCATATTGGTGACGTTATTGTTGCTGTAATCAAAGAAGCAGTTCCCAATATGCCTCTACAAAGATCAGAAGTGATCAGAGCTGTAATTGTACGTACATGTAAAGAACTCAAACGTGACAATGGTATGATAATACAATATGATGACAATGCAGCAGTTGTCATTGATCAAGAAGGAAATCCCAAAGGAACTCGAGTTTTTGGTGCGATCGCTCGGGAATTGAGACAGTTGAATTTTACTAAAATAGTCTCATTAGCTCCTGAGGTATTATAAATAGATTCTAAATAAATACTAATAGATGAAAACATAATAAAACATAAAAAAAGGGAGGTTCATAGTAAGATATCTGAACTGAATTAGATTCCATTAATTAGTAGAATGCATTAGTAGATTGTTTCTCACGCATATACCTTTAATAATTCATGAAAAAAAAAGAGTAGAGCATGCTGATTATATAAAAACCCGGAGGCACCAATAATTATAGTTCATCATGGGTAGGGACACTATTGCCGAAATAATAACTTCTATACGAAATGCTGACATGGATAAAAAAGGAACGGTTCGAATAGCATCTACAAATATCACTGAAAACATTGTTAAAATACTTCTACGCGAAGGCTTTATCGAAAATGTGAGAAAACATCGAGTAAGCAAGAAATATTTCTTGGTTTCAACTCTGCGACATAGAAGGAATAGAAAAGGGCCATATAGAACTGTTTTAAAACGTATCAGCCGACCCGGCCTACGAATCTATTCCAACCATCAACGAATTCCTAGGATTTTAGGAGGAATGGGTATTGTAATTCTTTCGACTTCTCGAGGTATAATGACAGACCGAGAGGCTCGACTAGAAGGAATCGGGGGAGAAATTTTGTTATATATATGGTGATCTTTATGATCTACGAATTGCATCCGTAGGAAAACTTCCTATTTTTTTTTGAAAAAAGAGGAAGGGTTGTCTAATATCACTCCTACTCCATGAGTTGATAATTAAAGGGGTTACCTGGAATGAAAGAACAAAAATGGATTCATGAAGGTTTAATTACTGAATCACTTTCCAATGGTATGTTTCGGGTTCGTAGTGACTTTTCAACATTCCTCTCGTTCGGATACAATCGGAGGTTCCAAATTTCAAGAGACTTATTTTCTTTTCTTCGAAGGAGTAGATTCAAAATTAAAATAAAATTAAGGAGAAACAAATATGAAAATTAGGGCGTCCGTTCGTAAAATTTGTGAAAAATGTCGACTGATCCGTAGGCGGGGACGAATTATAGTAATTTGTTTCAACCCGAGGCATAAACAGAGACAGGGATAAATTTTTTATTAAAAGAGACTCTCCAAAGGACTCAATACACAAACAAATAAAGGACCCATTTTGACATGAAAATAAAATATACGTATATTTCTGACTCATATTTAGGAGATGATAAAATATGACAAAAACCATAACAAGAATTGGCTCACGTAAGAGTGGGCGCATTAGTTCACGTAAGACTGGACGTCGAATACCAAAAGGGGTTATTCATGTTCAAGCAAGTTTCAACAATACCATTGTAACAATCACAGATATACGGGGTCGGGTTGTTTCTTGGGCCTCCGCCGGTACTTGCGGCTTCAAGGGCACAAGAAGAGGGACGCCGTTTGCTGCCCAAACCGCAGCCGCAAACGCTATTCGTACAGTAGTAGATCAGGGTATGCAACGAGCAGAAGTTATGATAAAGGGTCCTGGTCTTGGAAGAGATGCAGCACTACGAGCCATTCGTAGAAGTGGTATACTATTAAGTTTTGTCAGAGACGTAACCCCTATGCCACATAATGGGTGTAGGCCTCCTAAAAAAAGGCGTATATAGAAATCAGAATTGAGAATTGAACAAATTTCAAGAGAAAGAAATGATTAAATGATCGGATCAAATAATATGACTATGTTTCGAGAAGAAGTAGCAGTATCTACTCGGACACTACAGTGGAAGTGTGTTGAATCAAGAGAAGACAGTAAGCGTTTTTATTATGGACGTTTTATTCTGTCTCCGCTTATGAAAGGTCAAGCTGATACAATAGGCATTGCGATGCGAAGGGCTTTGCTTGGAGAAATAGAAGGAACATGTATTACACGCGCAAAATCTGAAAAGATACCACATGAATATTCTACCATAGAAGGTATTGAAGAATCCGTACATGAAATTTTAATGAATTTGAAAGAAATTGTATTGAAAAGTAATCTGTATGGAACTCGCGACGCATCTATTTGCGTCAAGGGTCCTGGATATGTAACTGCTCAAGACATCATCTCACCACCTTCTGTGGAAATCGTTGATACTACACAGCATATAGCTAGCCTGACGGAACCAATTGATTTTTGTATTGGATTACAAATCGAGAGTAATCGAGGATATCGTATGAAAACACCAAATAACGCTGAAGAAGGAAGTTATCCAATAAATGCTGTATTCATGCCTGTTCGAAATGCAAATCATAGTATTCATTCTTATAGTAATGGGAATGAAAAACAAGAGATACTTTTTCTCGAAATATGGACGAATGGAAGTTTAACTCCTAAAGAAGCACTTTACGAAGCCTCCCGTAATTTGATTGATTTATTTATTCCGTTTCTACATGCAGAAGAACAAGATAAAAATGTAGAGGACAATCAAAATAGGGTTACTTTACCCTTTTTCACTTTTCATGATGGATTGGATAAACTAAGAAAAAAAAAAGAAATCGAATTGAAATGTTTTTTTATTGACCAATTAGAATTGCCTTCGAGGACCTATAATTGCCTCAAAAGGTCCAATATACATACATTATTAGACCTTTTGAATAAGAGTCAAGAAGATCTTATGAAAATTGAACATTTTCGCATAGAAGATGTAAAACAGATATTGGTCATTATACAAAAACATTTCGTAATTGATTTACCTAACAATAAGTTTTTTATTTGTTGAAGTCCATTGGAATTGGAATGATTTCATCTTTTTTTTTTTGCTTAAATTTATTCAGCACGATCCGTATATTATATTAAATATAGATTCAGAATTAACTGGAATAAACGTATCTTTCTAGGGAAGATTCACTTCCCTAGAAAGATACGTTGTGATATTTTATTTCACGGTGGAATCAATTTGAAAAAGACCTAAAGTTAGAGATTTATCAATAGGTAATGTTGCTCCAATACCCAACCAAAGGGC